AGAACCGTATGGATTTCCAAAGACTCCATGGATAGGAACTAAAAACGAGATATCGAAGTAGTTCTGATGATTCAGTATATCATCACTTCAATTCGGAGTTCTTAGTTACTTTGACCGGGTGGATCTTAGTGATGGAATAATAAGTAATAATTCATTGGTTGATTGTATCATTAACCATTTCTTTATTTTGGTGCGAGGAACTTACCATGAATCCACTGATTTCTGCCGCTTCCGTTATTGCTGCTGGATTGGCCGTAGGGCTTGCTTCTATTGGACCTGGAGTTGGTCAAGGTACTGCTGCGGGCCAAGCCGTAGAAGGTATTGCGAGACAACCAGAAGCAGAGGGTAAAATACGAGGTACTTTATTGCTTAGTCTGGCTTTTATGGAAGCTTTAACAATTTACGGACTGGTCGTGGCATTAGCGCTTTTATTTGCGAATCCTTTTGTTTAATCCTATTCTATAAACGTGGAAATACGTACTTCTTTTCTTATTTTATTGCCGTCGACTTACCGCTTGCTTCTTCGAATTATATCAAAACTTCACTCCACTTCTTCGTTGAGACAATACTCCGGGGAAGGTCTGATTTGAGGATGAGGAATTAGTAGATCCACTCGCTTTCTCACTTCCCGTCCTTAATTTAATGGAAACCCCTTTTGACTTTTAGGAAGCGTTGCAGGTATTTCGCAATTGACATGAAACCGGGGACCTAATAAGTATCTTATTGGGAACTTCAATTGAAATAAAATAATAATAAAGAATCCATTTTTGAAATTTGAAAATGATTTCAAATGAAATGAATATATTCATATTTAAAATAAGTCAATTAATAAAAAAAAAGAAATCAATAATAAAAAAACGGGACGAAGTGATACAAAAAGAACTCTGTTCGATTTTGTTAGTCCTATCTATAAGAGGAGAGCATATGAAAAATGTAACCGATTCTTTCGTTTCCTTGGGTTACTGGCCATCCGCCGGGAGTTTCGGGTTGAATACCGATATTTTAGCAACAAATCTAATAAATCTAAGTGTAGTGCTTGGCGTATTGATCTTTTTTGGAAAGGGAGTGTGTGCGAGTTGTGTATTTCAAGAATAGGCTGGATCCAACCGGCTGCACTTTCTTTTTTTTTTATTTATAAATAGGGAAGAAAGGTGCACGATCTCGACGAATTACTTCTGAATAAATTAAGAAATCATATGTAAGAACCATAGCATTTCGTGACTCATTGGTAAATCAACTTTGATTCTCTATCAACCAATAATGTGGGACCATTAACATGGTTAAAGCTAAACCGCCTGAAGTCCAGGCACAATATGGTACTCTTTCTACCACTACGTTAGTACGGAGATGGTTTCAAAATGAATAGTTGGCAATTTATCCGATATAGAACACTCATATCGATAAAATGATTTGAACCATTTACTGGAAAAATGGGTGTCTCGCCCTTTTTTTATCCAATGCTGAATCGACGACCTATGTATAAAATAAGAAGAATTTTTTGGATTTGAAGAAAAAAAAACAACTTTGCTGACAATTACAGATTTTTTTTGTCTGGTCGGAAGAGTCCTCTGAATATTCTGGTCTTGTATCAGTTTCCATATCTTGGAATACGAACAGAGAAGAGAGGGTAGGCTCATTACATTAAAAGATATGGGAATGCTCATAACATAAGTAACTGAGCGTGAGAGCCAAATGAATCGAAAGATTCATGTTTGGTTCGGGAAGAGATCATGGAAGTGAAGTTGTGAAATGAATGGGAAAATAATCTACTTTCATTAAGTGATTTATTAGATAATCGAAAACAGAGGATTCTGAGTACTATTCGAAATTCAGAAGAACTACGCGGAGGAGCTATTGAGCAGCTCGAAAAAGCCCGGGCTCGCTTACGGAAAGCGGAAATGGAAGCAGATGAGTTTCGAGTGAATGGATACTCTGAGATAGAACGAGAAAAACAGAATTTGATTAATGCCACTTATGAGAATTTGGAACGATTAGAAAATTACAAAAATGAAACCATTCATTTTGAACAACAAAGAGCAATTAATCAGGTCCGACAGCGAGTTTTCCAACAAGCCTTACAAGGAGCTCTAGGAACTCTGAATAGTTGTTCGAACAGCGAGTTACATTTACGCACCATCAGTGCTAATATTGGCATGCTCGGGGCCATGAAAGAAATAACTGATTAGCCCTTTTACTGTAGGCATTATTTTTTTTTTTTTCTCCCTTTGTTTCCGAAAAAGAATTAAGAGACACTAATGGTAACCATTCGAGCCGACGAAATTAGTAATATTATCCGTGAACGTATTGAACAATATAATCGAGAAGTCACGATTGTGAATACCGGCACCGTACTTCAAGTAGGCGATGGCATTGCTCGTATTCATGGTCTTGATGAAGTAATGGCAGGGGAATTAGTAGAATTTGAAGAGGGTACAATAGGCATTGCTCTGAATTTGGAATCAAACAATGTTGGCGTTGTATTAATGGGTGACGGTTTGAT